TTGTATGTTGAAGCAGAGATGAATAGGGTGACTGTGAAGAGAGTGGTGGTTGATCCTGACTCCACAGTCAATCTCATACCTATGTCCACTAGGCATTCAAAAAGAAAAGATTGGAGGAGCACTTCTCGAGGTATATAATTTGAGTTCGAATAATTGTCAAATCAATTTTCTAGGAATGGTATGGTCAGAGTCAATTGCAACGTTGGACCTTTTCAGAGTCCGATAGAGTTCCAGGTTGTTTTTGCACCGACGACATATTACGCTCTTCTAGGCAGACTCTAGATTCATAAAAACCAAGCGGTCCCATTGACATACCATCAATGTATTAAAGGTATAATCAAAGGAAAATAAGTACTCGTACCAGCGGTGAGCACTCCCTTCGAAAGATCTGAAATCCATTTTGCTGACGCTATACATTATTCGGAGTTTGCCGAGGATGGAGAGCTTTCATTGAAAGAGGTCCAGGGAGCTGTTGGCTTACTCGTTGGGAGGCGTTCCTCGAGAACTAGATAGCTAGTCTGTCTGGTTCTGTTCTCGAGGAACGCCAGTCTCTCGACTGAGAGGAACGCCTCTTACTAAAGTAGTTCAAATAGATAATCCACCTAAAATGGAACATTCGCTTCTAGATCGCTTGCTATAAGTAAGGAAACTCCTGAGTACGGAATTGAGACCGAAGAAAGGAGATTCCGTAAATTGACTCTGAAACAAGAGGCAGGAACTCTTCTGCTGCTGTTTGCAAGCTCTTTCTTTAGCATTAGTTAGCATTAGAATCCCGCCCTTCCTGACGGAGCTCTCCTACCCTTCTCAATGCAGGAATTCGCATACAATCGACCGGTACCATAGCTATATTCAATCCGGTGGGTCAAAGGAAGGAGAGCCGGATTGCAGATCGGGTTAAATAAAGCGGGTGAACACTAGCAACCAGTACAAAACTACCCCGTCAAAGACGGAAAATTGGTATAAACCAAGATAGCAAATGGAATGATTAACTAGTGCCACCCCAAACCCACAAACAATCTAACCACAGGTATGGATTGACACCGCGAAGGAAGTCAATACAGGAGGGTTGGGAGTGAATGGAATATCGAGATAGATATCAAGATATCCCATCAACCCAAAACCCTTAACAAAGCTAGAATGCTTATGTTGCGTATAGTAGCCAGGGGGCCGAGCAAGAGACCTCCAATAAGGTCAAACCAACGGGCAAATCAGTCCCAAGAGTGAAAGGGAGTTTGAACTGTGAACATATAGGATTCCGCTAATCCTTATGCTCTAACTAGTCTTAAACGAAAGAGATATCGATTCCTTTCCCTGGTGTACTAGACTTGAATTCCTTTGCAGTCTTAGGCTTTTGAGCTTTTTTCATTCAAAGCGGGATGCTTGCTAGACTGATAAGCCAGAGAGAGGAAAGGAAGGAATCAATTATTGAGTGGGAGTAGGGTCTATGTCTATGTTGAACAGATTTTGGGTACAGTCAATTTTCGTGCCATGATCTTATCCATAATGTCCCCTTTTAGAGAGCAGTAGAATTAAGAGCTTTGAGATCGTCAACACAAAATCCGATCAAATTAGGATAAAATGTACTGGCTGGAGGGACAGACTCCAGAAAAAACCGCGGTCATACTTGAATCAAACCATTTACTGTTCTGAAACTCCATAGCCTGGAATTTAGATAGGCGAGAGGTGCTCCCTGTAGTTAGTGAGTCGTCCCGGCCTTTAGTCTTGATATTATCCGAAATGGGGAGAGTTTATACGAACCAGTAAGAATAGCCCGTTCCAGTCTAACGAGATTCACTCTCTAGTAAATCAAATCATATATTTTGACCGTCTCCTGTATTTGTAGGATTCTTAGGTGTGGGTTCAGGTTTAGCAACAAAGTGAGGCAGAAGTTCTTTCATTCCTCATTCACTTCTAGGACTTGGGTTAGAGAGGGGGGAATATAGTAAATAAATAAAGTAGAAGTGCAGTTCCTATTTCTCAGCTCAGATTAGAGCACCAGCTGTTACGCTGACAACCCCCGTTACGCCGCGCTTGAAATCCTAGCCCTAAGACGGAGTAGTCTTAGTAGCAGTAGGATTACCGGATTCCGCTTTATGTCTTTCTTTCTTACTTTCCCTAAGCACTCATTGTATTTGAATTTGACCCGCTCAGAAGAGCTATGTATCCGGTCTTGGGAGTCAAATAAGGGCATGGCTTAAACCAGCTCCCTAGCCTAGGGTGAGGTCTCATAATAGAGTAAAGTAGGACAGAAGGATTAGCTTAGCAGTGAACAAAAATCATTCAATCAGCTCAAGAGCTGGGAGTTCTCCTTCTAGGTTTCGGAATAGAAGGAAGGAGGCTCCCAGGAGGTAAGTCCTGCTTGATTGCTTTCACCAGGTTTATAAAGACTGGTTCGAAAGGACCAGGTCGGGATAGGCTGGGAGTCGATTAGCCCGAGTTGTGTTAAGATAAGTGGCACTTGAATTTGAAGTAGACATCGGCCAGGTCTTGGATGCTGAATTATCGGTCTTACCACTTGTATCGATAGACCCACTTGAATTGAATGCTGAGGAGATTGATTTTCAATCCAATCCTGCCTGATCTTCGAACTTTCTCTCTGCAAAAGGCTTCTGGCAAAGCTTGAACATCCGTATCGTTAACTCCTTTTAAAAAGGAAGACAGAAGAGCTGGTAGGACGGACTGGTAAGGAATTCAATTACTTATTACTTATGAGTGGAGGGCTTCGCTTTTTTTCTATAACTGTCACTGGAACAGAAGGCCTAGTACTCCAATTGGCTTAAGTGCACTCCCAATGATATTCTAGTCTTCTTTCTTAAGAAAATATAGATATTATCGTGGAAAGAAATCTATCTCTTGAAGGAAGTCCAACTTAATTCAGTTTGATCTCCCAAGAGACGGTATGGAACGCTCGTATAGAACCCCATCCAATAGAACTCAAACCGCTGGGAACGCAACGGGATGGATGTCAACTGGTAAGAGTAGCCTTGGTCTGTAGATCTTTACAACAGGAGATCAGGAGTTAGCTCGCTTGGACGGAGAGCACGAGAAAGAAGGGGCAGTCTAATTGAACTCCACTCGTTTAGAAGAAGCCTCGCCAGTCAGGGGGATAGGACAAATTTCTTCACAGCATGAAGAAAAGAGAGGGATTCAAAAAAGGCTGGCTCCTTAGAAGGGATTTGAGTGCTTTAGACTAAGAAGTGAGATTAGATAGGCTTGTCTTAGGATTTGATGCACATTCAAGGGCAACTTCTGCTTATGGGTAGGCACCTAGTGCTACAATGGCTGTAACAGATTCAGAGATTACATTTGCCCTTGGATACACACCACACATTGATTGGATTTGAAAGGTACGAAGGGTCCATAACGGACAGGAACTACAACTATTGATACTCGGTCTAGACTAGGGGGGGGGAAGGCACTGCAGGAAACGGGACTGCTGTACTGTAAAGGGGTTACCGTCGAAGGTAAGGACAGAGACTGATTAAATGGGGGAGGACAGATATAGGCAGACACTTCCAAAAGGCGGAAGCATTGGCTTTTAGGACGCACTCAAACTTCCATTAAAACTCCAGGTGGCAAAAACAACTCCATCCAATAAGAAAGAGGAATGTGCTAACGCCAATAAGCGTATAAGAAAAGGACTAGAACTGGCTGAAAGCACTTACCACTAGAAATAAATTGGCCTGACAGAAAAAGTCAAACCCCTCCTCTCCCTCTCGCAATAAATGCTCGAGTTCCCGAGGAACGCCTCTCCTTTCAGTCGAGTCATGACTTCGCCCTCAGGTGGGAGGAGAAACTGTACAGGACATAGCTTTCCGTCTCTTTCTTTCACAAAAAAATGAACCACCAAAAACTGTAGATTTCTTTTTTGAAAAGGCCACAAAACTCTTTTCAAAAAAGAAAGAAGTGCTACTCAAAATGGCGGAACTAGATCCTTACGGATCGTGGATTCAGAGTGGCGCTCGCTTTATTAAAACCGGAAAGACTTTATCGTAGAAGCGGGACTTAGAAAAGTCCTCAAATCTCTTTCTGACCATGGTGTCAATAGCCCATACTTTCAGTCTTTTTTAAAAAGACAACGTGAAGAGGAATAGATCAACAAAACAAAGAAAGGACAGGAACAGGGGTTGTTGCAGAATTGGGTTCGAGTCCCAGGGACGCAATGTGGCTGCTTAAAAAACTGATTCAACGAGATATAGATATGTCCCCATTAAGATTTCAAACTTGTCGTCTACTTTCAGGAAATGTTCGGAACAGAGAACTGACAATAATACAACGTCGCATTCTCCGAAGATTGAGGAACAGGAAGAGATCTATTAAGAAGAGAAAGATTTATCCGAAAAAATATCTTACCAGTTACATACAATTACAAACTACACGAAAGTTGCCCCTTTTTCATGGGGATTTACCCATCACAGAGATGCACAGAGGAACAAAACGAACTTCATATATCCCTTTTCCACTCAATCCAGAAACAAGATTTGACGTTATTCCGCTTCGTCTCCATTTTCTTGAAACTATTCCTCAAGCAAGGCAGCCGATAAGTCATCGAAGGGTTTGTGTGAATAAAGGAATGGTAAGCATTACTCATTTGAAACTTTCCCACGGTGATATAATATCTTTTCAAGAAAATAACGCGATAATACGCGGTGAAGAAATAAGGAGATCTTTCTATAAAGAAATTTCAGTTGAAAAAATCATAGGCAAATTACTGCATCAACCGCTAAGAATGTGGAGAAGAAGCAAAACTGAATGGTTCCACCTACTCAAAACTAAGAGGGGATGCCGCCTACTACTAAAATCCCGGTTTTTGCAACAGTTGCGTTCTTCTATGCAAGAAGAAGACTTAGAAAGAACAAAGAAGTTTGGATCCGAAAAAGTATGCTTAGGAAGTTCCTTCGCTGAGCACAAGAGAATGAAGAGGAATTTGTTAAAATCCCTATTCTTATCGAAGAGAAGGAAGGAGAAAAACCTAAATCTTCCTACTCGAACAATCAGTCCTATAGTTTACAACTCTTCTTTATCTTTATATAGTAATTCGACCTATTGCTTCGCATCCCCCCATAAGTTGACTATGAAGAGAAGAATCAAAAGGATCGAACTACCTACTCATTATTCGGAGGTTAATCATAGAACACCAAAAGCTGTGGTATCTTATGGACCTAACATAGGTCATATCCCTCACGACATAAGATTAAAAGATCCAAACCTTCCTCTTCGGAGCAGAAACGGACGTGGCCAAAACATATAAAGATCGGCGTAGTCACTCGTAGTAGGAGTCAAGATATTGCGTATAAATATATATAAAGAGAGAGTCTCTTGAGCGGCCGAGAATCTTATGTCAAAAGGACCAAGGACGATCTTTTCGGAAAGGAGGAGTCAGTCTTCTTTGAAGATCGAGGCGCGTAGCGGACAATTATGCCATTCGGAAGAAGTCTTCTACAGAGGGAAAGCCTGTATCGAGTAAGTGGAGAGGAAAGATCCCCGGAGATTCTGATATTATTCCATTCCAGTGGCTCGACCAGTAACCAATGGAGAAAACTCAAAAATCCTTTGTTTCCCGGTAGAACGGAGCCAGATAGCTTTACCAGTTGGGAGTTGTCCGTGACGAATTCCGATTCAGTAGCTATCAGTTCAGAGTAGATCTGTCCAGAGGTCGATTCATCTACACGTCTACATAAAAGCTTGAATTTCACAAGGTTCACGATAGGATTTTCTTTTAGTGGGTTGACCTAAGCCTTGAGCTTCACTAGGGGGAGGCCAGCTATCTATGGTATCCTCGGTATGAGGATGAATGTCTCTAACCTAGCTATTGCCCTGTTTTGATCCTATTCAATCGTATAGAAAGCTACTATAGACCCTAGCTATTCCGCCCCTTTCTTTTCTACATTCCATTTTTTATTGAGCCGAATCACCATCATTATATTATATATTCATTGTTGGTTTGACTGCTGGTCTAGCGATCCTTCCTAGCCGTCGCCTAGAGTGCAGCCTGCCCGCTGAAGACCGTAACGTAAGTGACTCAGTGCTCCATACGGGGGAAATGAAAGCAGAATTCGTTCGGATCCTCCCACATGTTCAATCTTTTTTTAGCGGTTTCCCCAGAGATCTTTATCATTAATGCAACCTCCATTTTGCTCATTCATGGAGTTGTATTTAGTACCTCTAAGAAATATGATTATCCGCCGTTAGCCAGTAATGTGGGTTGGCTTGGATTACTTAGTGTTGCGCGCCTAGGAGGGCAGCGCGCTTGGGGATGCAGAGGAGCTATTATCGCCCAGCCCCCTACCCTAACCTAATGCGGCACCGGATTCGGACCGCAGGGAACCGTAGCATGGGGGGGCGTCTAATCCTTTTGCCGCCGCAAGGCTGGCTAATCGTACGCAGCAGGCTCGAAGACCCCTGGTTCTGGAAGGCACATGAGTCCGAACGCTATGTTGAATGTGCGACCGACACTACGTAGGTACCAGTGCAGGTGAGGCGTCGGTCGGTCCTAGAAACGGCGGCAACGGCGCGAGGAGTTAACGACCGGACGTGCTGCAACCTAGGGATCACCAGGCAGCTCTTTCGCTCTATAGGGATCGGGGGGGCATAGCACAATTCCTCTTGGAGGGGGGTTGGTTTGCCCGGGTGACTGATCCTGCCATAATGTACTCCTACCTATAGCACCGGCAACCGAAGTCAAGCATACATAGGACGATCTTCATGCGTGAATAGCCGGGAGGAAATAAAGGGCGGTAGATGATAATGAAAAAGGGCGCCGCGTCTGTACGGGCGGGCGGAATGGATGAGCAAAAGGTGCCATGGGGTGAGGAATATCCCGAGTCTCATGTAAGACAACTAAATGCACCCCGCCGAGGTGCTGCCGAGGAACTGGGAGACCTTCTCGAGCACAGGATAGGCAATTGAAAGACAAAGCTAGCCTATTCGTTATGGGGAATCAATGCTCCGGGCCGAATAAAGCTTACCTCCGGCACCTGGCTTTCCCCGGCGCATATTAGCTTAGCTGTGCTTAATAGGTCGGTTTGTTTGGCTTCCTCTCTTAGCCCATTCCTAACCAGTGGAGAAAAGGTTCGCTCATGCTGGAGGGAGCATCCCCACTTAGTGATCGGTCTGCTAGTTCACGCAAATCCGAAGAAGTTATCACGGACGAGCCACATGCAGGGAAACTTGCACGTGTGGTTCTGGCCGGGCTTTCCTGAGGTATCTAATAACCTTGCTTCTGCTCGCCGCTGGCGCACCTCTCCTAACTATTGCCCATTTATTCTGGAATAATCTTTTTAGGAGGGACAATTTTACATATTTCTGCCAAATCTTTCTATTATTAAGTACGGCTGGTACCATTTCGATGTGTTTCGATTCTTCCGACCAAGAGAGGTTTGATGCTTTTGAATTCATTGTATTAATTCCACTTCCTACTTGCGGTATGCTCTTTATGATCTCGGCTCATGATTTAATTGCCATGTATTTAGCTATTGAGCCTCAAAGTTTATGTTTTTA